GGGCGTGCTCTATCAAAAGAAAATTCCCATTCAATGCATGAAATGAAGTAGGATAATTTTATGATAATTCCTTATTGACAATATATCTAAATAATAGATATCTGTGTAACAATTTATGTTCTGGGGTTTACATAAACTCATATGTTTTGTTATAATTGAAATTGAGAAATATTTTTTGATTAAAAAATCAATACTGATTCGTTCTGTCTCAATTTGTATTTTGTCATTAGGAAAACACAATTTGAAATTCAAATTCCAGAATCGTTCATGAATTCGAAGTAAGGGGTCAATAGTCAATGGTTCTAATTTCTCGTCTGAAAAATACCCATTTGATTTCTCAATAGAAAAACGAGAGAATGTTTTTAGCATTGTGTATTTTCAGATACTATACAATCAATCATAAGGGATGGATCAAATCCAATCAAAAGGGGTCTTTCTTTTATTTTAGGAAATAAAGGATTAAGGAAAACAGAAGTCAAAATGCAAGTACAATAAAAATTCAGTAATCCGGGAAAAATTGCATCTATTCTATTTTGTATCATTTTGGCGGCATGGCCGAGTGGTAAGGCGGGGGACTGCAAATCCTTTTTCCCCAGTTCAAATCCGGGTGTCGCCTGAATCACCAAAAAAATCGAAATCATAATCGATTTATTGGATTGGTTTCTCAATAGTGTTTGGTAGAACCCCTTTTTGACTCTGCGACATTAATTCCACTATTATTAGTGAGGAATAATGAAAAAATTCCTTCGTATTTATAGAGATAGGGGACATAATGCACATGGATATAGTAAGTCTCGCTTGGGCTGCTTTAATGGTAGTCTTTACATTTTCCCTTTCACTCGTAGTGTGGGGAAGAAGTGGACTTTAGAAGTACTACTAATTGAGTTCAGGAATCAAACCGTATCGATTGTTTTATAGATCATTCTTTTGAACTATTTAAAATCAAATCTTTTCTTTGAATTTGGAATCCCATTGGATTCCAATGGAGTAATCTATGATAGGAATCATACTTTTTCAATCAAAGAGATATTTCATCGATTCCCATCTTTGTACTTCGAAAAGAAAGGGATTCAGATGATTGGAAATTTATTCCAACCTAAAATTCTTCCGAAATTTTCTATTTCAATCAATGGGAATGGGCTCTTACTATCTTTATAGATGGATACTAAGGAAGACCGGACCTTTTTTCTTTTTTTTTTATTTCCCTTTTACTCTTCAAAAAAGAAGTCGTTTTGTTAAGCGTATACGCACTTTCTATGAGAAATGATATAGAGATAGTGGTTGTTTAAGGAGAGACTGGGCAATAATAAAATCTTGCCTCGGGCGAGTTACATATCGGGCATTTACCCTTTGGTTTCTATTTTTAGAAAGGCGGTTTATGCTTTATCGACTTATTTCATATCACGGTTCTGACGTTAAAAATAGGCGAGTTTTCCCCTTCCTTATTAGTAAAAGGAAAGGAATTAGAATCCTACAGATAAGAATTATTTCAGATTGATCGGAACAAATAACAAATAGATGTAGGAAATTGGGTCTTATGTCAATTCCATACAATATATGGAATATATAGATATGGAATTAATATACACATATATGAAGAGAATATTGTAGATTGATATATAGAAACTTAAACCTTTATCTTTATTCTAGATTACAACTTTATAGACTAAGAGATAGATAGTATAAAAATGAATTTTTATACTATCTATCTCTTATAAAATTGCCGACTATAATTATAGTGCGCTCATTTCATTTAAGTTAAGACGTGAAATTGGAATCCCTTTCATTTGACTTTGTCCATTTTTGATAAGAACTTGGAAGGAAAGTTTTATTCAAATGAATTTGAAAATTCAATTGAATTAATCATTTTGACTGACTGTTTTTACGTAAATGATAAGTAGAAAAGCGGTAGGAACTAGAATGAATAGTGCAGTAGCAATAAATGCAAGAATATTGACTTCCATAATCTCATCGGTTTTTTACTTCGCAATAACTCGGGATTTAATCCCCTAGAGATGATAAATCTTTTGTCTATCGTCTGTAAATTCAATGAATGAATTACCTCTTGATGATCTTGAACCGGATCACTATCATGAATAACAATATCTGATCTATCAAATCAACCCGTTGTCAAGACTTGAATAGTATAACATAGGAAGTTCTTTTATCCATACCGAATTCCAATTTTGATTCCTGACTCAATTACTCAAAAATTTTATTTATCATCCGTTTCCTTGTTTTTTCTATAACCCACCTTGCGTCTTCCTTGGACAATCTTCTGATGAAGGATCATCAGATTGCCTTTCCACTTCAATTAATTACATAGTTCCAAACCTAACAAACAATAAAAGCGAAATGGAAAAATAGGAAAGCAAAAAGAAATCAAGACTTCTTTTTGCTTTGGGAATGAAAGTATATCCCTCGACACTCTTTACTGGTTCATAGAAAGGGAAAAATGCATTTTTGGATTTATTGGATCCGTCGGGACTGGCGGGGCTCG